GGACCACATTCTCCATAGGTCTCTCTTAGATCTTCTTTCTCCAATCTTGGATTAGGGAAGAAGGAGATATTCGCGACTACGGGCCGTTTCATTATGAGGCAGCTCATGATCTTCATATCGATCTATTATCCACCTCTGTATCTATTCTTTCTTAGCTAAACGGGTGGAGGATCCACCCAATTTGGTTATATCATGGACTCAAAAAACGGATCCGAATTTGACTGAAATGCACGATCTTCACAGGTATCACTTTTCACGATACCTAAAAGGTGGAATAGGGATTTTCGAACCATTTCCTATAAGAGAATGGTTTCCATTACTTTGAGAAATGGATTCTTATATCAAACTATAGCTATTGCATTAAATAAGAAAAGAAACTAATAGAAGTCGAAGACGCGGAATGGTAGTGAATAGAGAGAAAGATTCTTCTGATTTTCTTGTTCCTGAAAATATTCTATCTATCTCCTAGACGCCGTAGAGAATTGAGAATTTTCATGTCTTTCAATTCTCGTACTCGTAATTGGAAAGTTACGGAAGGAGACCCATCATTTTGCAATGAAAACAACATATAAAACTCTGGACAATTTAGAAATAAGGCCGAGCGTCTTAATACATATGCAAAAAAATTCATTATTGGCCCCCCATTGATTAGAAGATTTAGCTTGTATGAATCGCTATTGGTTTGATACGAATAATGGCAATCGTTTCAGTATGTTAAGGATACAGATGTATCCACAATTCATTTAGAGTTACTTAATAGCCTATTTCTTATACCATATCTCTATCCCGTGAAATTCTCGAGCCGAAAGATGGATGCATATGCTGTGTTTCATTTTGCTAAATGATATCAATTAAATGGTGTATCAATTCCATAAATTGGATATAGCAATAAATAAATCAGCAAAATTCTTTCTAATATTTTAGATAGAAGAAATGTTTCTTCTATCTAAAATATTAGAAAGAGTGTACTCTTCTATCCAAATCTAATTTGCATCGATAAAATAAATCCAAATTCCAGCAGTAGATGAATAATTGCAAATTTTTGTGTGTACGAGATTAGAATAACTTCAAAATAACTGACATAATTTTTTATTTTTCCTGATCAGAAAAATATATGAAAAAGAAAGGAGGTAGAAAAATATTGGGATTTATGGTTAAAGAAGAAAAAGAAGAAAACAGGGGTTCTGTTGAATTTCAAGTATTCAGTTTCACCAATAAGATACGGAGACTTGCTTCACATTTGGAATTACACAAAAAAGATTTTTCATCGGAAAGAGGTCTACGAATACTTTTGGGAAAACGTCGACGTTTGCTGGCTTATTTGGCAAAGAAAAATAGAGTACGTTATAAGAAATTAATAAGTCAGTTGAATATTCGGGAGCAGTAATTTAATCGTTCTAATTTTTTTCTTATTTTCTTAGTAGTCTTATAGTAGTTTTAGATTTTGCATTTTGATGAGCCTCGTTTTGAGGAATTCATGGAATAATCCATTTTCATGGAATAATGAATTAAGGAAGAAAGGATATGAGTCTACCGCTTACAAGAAAAGATCTCATGATAGTCAATATGGGCCCTCAACACCCATCAATGCATGGTGTTCTTCGACTGATCGTTACTCTCGATGGTGAAGATGTTATTGATTGTGAACCCATATTAGGCTATTTACACAGAGGAATGGAAAAAATCGCGGAAAACCGATATAGAATATAGTATTCTAGTAAGTAGAAGATATAGTATATAGTCGAAGTAGAGGAGGGGTATATTAAAGAGGGTAGAAGAGGGTAGGAAGGGGGAGGGGATAAGATAGTTATTTAGACAAGATACTAAGAAATTCCTTAAGTTAAGAAAGAAAAAGGAATAAAAACACGGATACATAACATAAAAAAAAGAATAAATAAGACGAGATTCGCCCTCCTCCTACGTATTTAATTTCTTCCCCTATACAAAAACTAACAAGACCCACCCCATTGGTAATTCCATCAATGATACCCTTATCGAAAAACTCCGTGAGTTCGGTTAATCCTCTTATACCGAAGGTAAAGACCCTAGTATAGAAAATATCTACATAACCGCGATTATATGACCAACTGTATATCTTTTTTTTTACTTGATCGAAAAAGTACTTTTTCGGACTTTCCTTGTAAAAGGAATTTATTAAATCCAAATTCTGAAAAAAAGAATAAGCGGATCCATATAAGATATATGCTATGAATAAACCGAAGATAGCTAGACTCACAGAAGAAATAGCATTAGTAATAAATTCATATGAATTTATAGAAGAATTAGAACTTTCCTGAGTCAAGTTTATTGAGGGAGTTAACCACTTTGCTAATAGGGTTAACTCCGCTATTCCATTTTCCATTGCTCCATTATCAAAAGAGCTTCCTATAAATCCAATGAATAAAGTAAAAAGCAGTAATATAAGAAGAGGAAATAACATAGTATTTCCCGTTTCATGCGGATAGGCAAAAGTGTTTTTAGCCCCAAAGGACGTACTAAAGCATCCTATCCTCTTTCTTTCATTACCTTGAATTTTTTGTATATTTTGTGAAAAAAAAGAAACTCCACTCTTTGTTGTTGATAAAACGAAATCCCTATTAACTCCTTTGGGTATCCTTTTTCCCCATAAGGATATTGAATACAAGGAACCCTCTTTAGTGGTACTGTAATTTTGAAAATGAACGCGCAAATACCCATCAAATGTAAGTAAATATATCCGAAACATATAAAAAGCAGTTAATCCTGCAGTAAAGGAGGCTATTATTCCAAAAAAGGGCGAATACAACCAACTATTACTAAGAATCTCATCTTTGGACCAAAAGCAAGCAAGAGGTGGAATACCACAAAGAGAAAGTGTACCCCATAAAAAAGTGGTTCTTGTAATTGGAATGTATTTTCTTAAACCACCCATAAGAACCATATTCTGACTTTTATCTGGTGAATATCCAACAAGAGGTTCCATTGAATGAATAATGGATCCGGATCCCAAGAACAATAAAGCTTTTGAATAAGCATGAGTGATCAAATGAAATAAAGCAGCTTGATAAGAACCTATACCTAGAGCTAACATCATATAACCCAATTGAGACATTGTAGAATAGGCTAAGCTTCTTTTTATATCTCTCTGAGCAAGAGCTAAAGTAGCTCCTAAGAAGAGTGTTATTGTACCTACTAAAGAAATTAAAGTCATTATCAAAGGTAGAGATATGAAAAGAGGAAAAAGCCGAGCTAGAAGAAAAATCCCGGCAGCAACCATCGTTGCTGCGTGTATAAGAGCCGAAATGGGAGTGGGTCCTTCCATAGCATCTGGTAACCATACGTGAAGAGGGAATTGTGCGGATTTCGCAACTGCACCAAGGAATAATAAAAAAGCACACAAAGTAGTAAGTAAAGAGTTAATTCCATTATTAGGAATCCAGTTATTAGCTATTTTGAACAAATCCCTAAACTCTAAACTACCTGTTATCCAAAAAAAACCTAAAATTCCTAATAATAAACCAAAATCCCCTACACGATTAGTTACAAAAGCTTTTTGACAAGCACTCGCGGCGATCGGTCGTGTAAACCAAAAGCCTATCAATAAATAGGAAGACATTCCCACTAGTTCCCAAAAAAAATAAATTTGTATCAAATTGGAGCTCGTAACTAATCCCAACATAGAAGTAGTGAAAAAACTTATATAAATAAAAAATCTCAAATATCCTTCATCGTGAGACATATAACCATCACTATAAATAAGAACCAGGATTCCTACAGTAGTAATTAGTATTAACATAATAGAAGTAAGTGGGTCAATCAAGTATCCAAATTCTAAGGAAAAATCATTATTGATGGTCCAAGACCATAGATATTGATAGATAGAACTTCCATTTATTTGTTGAATAGACAGTTGAATTGAGAATACCATAGCTATACTTAAGAATAAAACACTAGGAAAAGCCCATATGCGACGAAGATTTTTTGTTGCTGTCGGAATAAAAAAAAGGCCAAACCCCATTGACATAATAACTGGAAGTGGGAGAAGAGGGATTACCCATGCATATTGATATGTATGTTCCATAAGAAAAGAAATTGAAATTTTTACTTGAAATTTTTCTATAAAATAAAATTGTTTCCGATTCACCAAACCAATTCTTATCTCTTTCTGAAGGAATAAATAAAAAGAATAAGCAAAAATGAAGAGTGGGTTTAATTGGTTAAATTTTAAAAGTTAATCAAAGAACTTCGTTACCTAGTTATTATCTAAATAAGGATATTTATTAAAATGCAAAAAAAGGTTGCATTTTTTTACTTTCTATTAATTTTGTTTAATTTTGATATTTCTTTAAAACAAAGACGAAGCAGCTCTCTTGTTTTGTAACTGATTAATTGAATTCAAATAAAAAGAAAATCCATGTTTATAAGAAATTCTCAAATAGTCGTTACTTCATATAGAAATCTAGAAATGAAATCCTAATGACTATAATTACCTAAATTTTAGAATGCCTTGTTTAAGAGACTCAGTATTTTTTGTTTTGATTGGAATTCCATTATGGAATACCATTCTGAACTTAATTAACTATTTTAGCCCTTCCTTTTATCCACCCGTCTTATATAGGGAATAGGCTTGCGTACCATATATCTATATATGGAGTATACTTGATATATAAATATCTATAAATAGATTTAAACGGGAAACCTTTCTATATATTCTATATTATTAAAACAAAGTATAAAATATATACGGAAAAGGAAAAAAAAATTTAATTCTTGTCTTATCCGGATTAGATAAGAATTTAAGTATCTTTAAATATCTAAGTATAAATACCAAGAATAAAGAAGAAAGAAGGATTTATTTGCGGCAATAGATGTCTTTCACATACAACTCGAAAAAAAAATTCCTTTTTGAATGGCAGTTCCAAAAAAACGTACTTCAATTTCAAAAAAGCGTATTCGTAAAAATATTTGGAAGAAAAAGACTTATTTTTCCATAGTACACGCTTATTCTTTAGCAAAATCAAAATCATTTTCCAGTGGCAATGAAGATTCAAAACCAAAGGGTTTTTCTGGGCAACAAACAAATAATAAGGTTTTTAAATAATCTGAATTGACCTATCAAAAATTAATTTCAATTATTTAATATGAATAATTGAAATTAATTAATTAATGTACTTTTATGTGTTGAATTACTCAACACAATATTCTTAGAACAAACCCCTCTGATACCCGCTATATGGAATAAAAGTTTTTGTATACTGTGTGCTAAGTATTCTTGATCAATAAATTTTTCATAATAGAATTCTCATAATAAAATATGCGAATTCTATTATGAAAAGTTGAGTAATCTTGCAATAGGACTTACCACTTCCATCTATTTTCTCCAAAATCATTGATTTAAGGTTAGTAAATCCTATTAATAAGAGCATAAAGAGTTTCTTTCATTCACTAAAATGGACAAAATCCAAAAAGCCTTTTTTTTTCTATTTATCCATTTTAATGAAATAATTTTAAAAATTTAAAGGAGAAACTAATTTAATTAGAAAAAAAAAAGTTCTATATTGCAACTTATAAAAGAGGAGTTCCAACTCTTTCAAGCAGTGTTTCCATTAGGGAAAGCAAAAATTTTTTGTAAAAAAAAATCGCAACGATACTACTAAACGAAGTATATTTTAATGAAGACTCTAATGTTCCTAAATTTTATGGACTTTCCCAATCTCGACGATTCACGAGATAATAGCTATTATTCTTTTAAGTTACCTATTATTTGAAGTTAGCCGCCATGGTGAAATTGGTAGACACGCTGCTCTTAGGAAGCAGTGCTCAAGCATCTCGGTTCGAATCCGAGTGGCGGCATTCTAGAAAAAGAATACAATAGATTAGAAAATGGATTCAATTCGAAAATTTAGAATTTTGTAATGAGACCTTCACCTTATGCTATTTGCAACTTTAGAACATATATTAAATCATATCTCCTTCTCCACCATTTCCATTGTGATTACGATTCATTTGATAACCTTATTAGTTCGTGAACTTGGGGGATTACGCGATTCGTCAGAAAAAGGAATGATAGTTACTTTTTTCTCTATAACAGGATTCCTAGTTTCTCGCTGGGCTTCTTCGGGACATTTTCCATTAAGTAATTTATATGAGTCGTTGATCTTCCTTTCATGGGCTCTGTATATTCTTCATACCATCCCTAAGATACAGAACTCTAAAAATGATTTAAGCACAATAACTACGCCAAGTACTATTTTAACGCAAGGCTTTGCCACATCGGGTCTTTTAACTCAAATGCATCAATCCACAATACTAATACCTGCTCTCCAATCTCAGTGGTTAATGATGCATGTCAGTATGATGTTACTAAGCTATGCAACTCTTTTGTGCGGATCCTTATTATCCGCCGCTATTCTAATCATTAGATTTCGAAATAATTTCGATTTCTTTTCTGAAAAGAAAAAAAATGTTTTATTTAAAACATTTTTCTTTAGTTATTTCTATGCAAAAAGAAGTGCTTTAAAAAGCACCTCTGTTCCTTCATTCCCAAATTATTACAAATATCAATTAACAGAGCGTTTGGATTCTTGGAGTTATCGTGTCATTAGTCTAGGATTTACCCTTTTAACTATAGGTATTCTTTGCGGAGCAGTATGGGCTAATGAGGCGTGGGGGTCCTATTGGAATTGGGATCCTAAGGAAACTTGGGCGTTTATTACTTGGACCATATTTGCAATTTATTTACATAGTAGAACAAATCCAAATTGGCAAGGTACGAATTCTGCACTTGTAGCTTCGATAGGATTTCTTATAATTTGGATCTGCTATTTTGGTATCAATCTATTAGGAATAGGTTTACATAGTTATGGTTCATTTATATTAACACCTAAATGATTACATAAAATAAAAAAAAACCTTAATGAAATTAAGGTTTTTACTTTTTTCTTTTATTTGAGAACCCCTTGAACGCCTTTTCAAAGGGTTCTCAAAAATTCAAGATAGATCTAATTAAACTTCTGCATTAATAGAGCGGACTAGTAAAAAAACCTATTTAGGATAATAATTGGATAAGAGAGCCTCTACCCTGTCAACGGATAGGGAGAGAACAAAATCCGGATAAATGCCAATTCCTATTACTGGTAAAAAGATACAGATTAAAATAAAGAGTTCTCGTGGTCCAGAATCCACAAAATTTGTGTTTGGAACATTAAATAGCTTGTATCCATAAAACATCTGGCGTAACATAGATAATAAATAAATAGGAGTTAATATCATTCCTATTGCCATTACAAAGGTAATTAGCATTTTTGGCATTAACAGAAATTTTGGACTAGTAATTAGGCCGAAAAAGACTACTAATTCTGCGACAAAACCACTCATTCCTGGTAAGGCAAGAGAAGCCATTGAAAAGCTACTAAACATAGTAAAAATTTTTGGCATTGGGATAGATATTCCTCCCAGTTCTTCGAGATAAACAAGACGCGTTCTATCAGAAGCCGTTCCTGCCAAGAAAAAAAGTGTAGCACCAATAAATCCATGAGATAATATTTGTAAAATAGCTCCATTGAGTCCAATGTTGGTTATGGAACCAATTCCTATAATTATGAAACCCATGTGAGATACAGAGGAATAGGCTATTCTTTTTTTGAAATTTCGTTGACCAAGAGAAGTTGAAGCTGCATAGATTATTTGGATCGCTCCTATTATTACTAACCAGGGCGAAAATAGATAATGAGCATGAGGTAACAATTCCATGTTGATCCGAATCAATCCATATGCTCCCATCTTTAATAAGATTCCCGCTAAAAGCATACATGTACTATAATGCGCTTCCCCATGGGTATCTGGTAACCACGTATGCAGGGGTATAATCGGCAATTTGACAGCATAAGCAATAAGGAAGCCAAAATATAAAAGTATTTCCAAGGCTGCAGGGTATGATTGATTAATTAATCTTTCCAAATCTAATCCTGGTTCGTTGGAACCATATAAGCCCATACCTAGAACTCCGATTAAGAAAAAGATGGAACCGCCTGCAGTATACAAAATAAACTTTGTAGCTGAATATAGACGCCTCTTTCCCCCCCACATGGATAAAAGTAAGTAAACAGGAATTAATTCTAACTCCCACATGATAAAAAAAAGTAAAAGGTCTCGCGAAGAAAATAATCCTATTTGACCACTATACATTGCGAGCATTAGGAAATAGAATAATCGCGAATTCCGGGTAACTGGCCAAGCTGCTAAAGTAGCTAAAGTAGTGATAAATCCTGTCAATAAAATAGATCCTAATGAAAGTCCATCGATTCCCAACCTCCAGTGGAAATCGAAGATATCTATCCATTTATAATCCTCCTTTAATTGGATTAACGGATCCTCCAGTTGGAAATGATAACAGAATGCATAAGTCATTAGAAGGAATTCTAATAAACAAATAGATATAGTATACCACCTAACGATTTTGTTTCCCCTATGAGGTAAAAAGAAAATTAATGAACCTGCAAATATCGGCAAAACAACAAGTATTGTTAACCAAGGAAAATAACTCATGATAAAGTGATAAAGACAAGATACGTTTTGACCAGAAAAGCCTGTGCTCGATTATTTCGAGCACAGGCTTCTTCGGTAAAGAGGAATCAGACGATTCAAATGAAGTTTTTTGTAACGTATCAATAAGATAAAGCCATGCTACGGGTTGTTTCAGGCCCTAAATAAACCCGTACACTTAAAAAATCTGTCGGGCAAGCGGATTCGCATCTCTTACAACCCACACAATCCTCGGTTCTCGGCGCGGAAGCAATTTGCTTGGCTTTACATCCATCCCAGGGTATCATTTCTAACACATCTGTTGGACAAGCTCGTACACATTGAGTGCATCCTATACATGTATCGTAAATTTTTACGGAATGTGACATTGGATCTATAAATTTTTCTTTTCAACATAAAATTTTTCGATCTGGTAAAAATGAAACTAGTATTATATGAGTAATATGTATTGTAGACACCAGACGAAGCAATGGTTTATCCAAACTTCAAAAATAATAATATATTTTTTAATCCGTTTGTAAGAAAGCGTGAAAAGAGCCAAGAGACTTGAATTTTGGACTTCAACAATAAGATAAGAATTATACTAATTGTACATATGAATTCGAATTAGCCAATAAATTGGCTATCCTCTTTTCAATATAAATTATTGCAATATTCAAATTGCAATATCAATGAATTACAAAAATTCTTTTAAGTGAAAAAAGAATACTATGCAATACCCTACTTAAAGAAAATGTATATTCTCAGAAAATCGTATTGATTTCTATTCATCTTAATATTCCATATTATTATATCGTGCGCCTTTGTCCTTTGTTTAGAGGATTTTTTTTCTAAAAAAAAAGTCCAATTATTCCATAGTCTAATTATTCAATAAATTAGATTGATTGATACGAGTTGATTTCCTATTACGATGGATCGAAGAAAGAATGGATAGTCCAATAGCGGCCTCAGCAGCCGCAAGGGCTATCACAAAAATTGCGAAAATGTCTCCTTTTAATTGGCGACTATCAAATAGATCAGAAAATGTTACGAGATTTAGATTAATTGAATTCAGTATAAGTTCAAGACATATTAGAGCTCTAACCATGTTTCGGCTTGTGATCAATCCATAGATACCAATTGAAAATAAATAGACACTCAAAAAAAGTACAAGCTCAAACATGATTAATTAACTCCTTATCAATCTCGATTCATTTTAATATGAGGACAAAAATGGAATCGATTCCATTAATTACAATAGAACAATTACACAACAAAAGAGAAAAGAAAGAAGGTATTTGTTGGCGGTAGATGTTTTTTACTAAATCAAAATTTTGATTCTTTAGTTATTTATTTTAGATTTGCAATTCTTAAAATTTTGACTCTTTATAAGTTTTCTTATTGCCGAGCCATAGTAATTGCACCTATTAAAGAAACTAGAAGAATTATGGAAATGAGTTCAAACGGAAGATAAAAATCGGTTGCTAAATGAATCCCAATTTGTTGAACATTATTTATGAGACCCTGTTCTACTATTTGGTTTGATCTTGTAGTCCAAAGAATTCCATACCATGATGTATCTGGGATAGTAGTCATTAGTGAAAAAACAATAGTTATACAAACGATTGAAGTGAACCCATCCCCAATAGTCCAATAATTCTTATCTTTAGACCATTCTGAGCCATTTACGAACATTACAGCGAATATGATCAAGACATTTATGGCTCCCACATAAATAAGAAGTTGTGCCACAGCTACAAAGTAGGAATTTAATAAAAAATAGAATAAGGATATACAAACAAGAACTAATCCCAATGAAAAGGCAGAATAAATGGGGTTGGTAAGTAATACTACTCCTAGACCCCCTAGTAGAAGAACAAATCCCCCAAATAGCATAAGAATCTCATGTATCGGTCCAGGTAAATCCATTATGGATAAAAAGAAATTAAAATAGTATAAATTTTTTCATGAACTGACTAAAACTAAAGGATTCAAGGAAGGGAAAAGGGATTAGGATATTTTTATAACAAAAAGAAAAAGTACGAGTTTAGTAATCAGTAATCGTTCTTGAATTCGAAGATTTCTCTTCGTCTATTTTACTTTCAGTCGAATTCCTAATTGTTTGAATTGTGTAATCTTCCATTATGGAGATTGGTAACCGACTTAAAGCAATTTGATTGTAATTCAATTCATGACGATCATAAGTAGAAAGTTCATATTCTTCAGTCATTGATAAACAGTTTGTCGGACAGTACTCAACACAATTGCCACAAAATATACAAACTCCGAAATCAATACTATAATTAAGCAATTGTTTCCTTTTAATATCCTTTTCAAATCTCCAATCTACAAGGGGTAGATCTATCGGGCATACCCGAACACATACTTCACAAGCAATACATTTATCAAATTCAAAGTGAATTCGCCCCCGGAAACGCTCCGGTGTAATTGATTTTTCGTAAGGGTAATGAATCGTTATAGGTAAACGATTTGTGTGGGATAAGGTAGTTATGAAACTTTGACCAATGTACCTTGTAGCACGTATTGTTTGTTGACCGTAACTCATGAACCCAGTTACCATAGGGAACATATTCATTCTAAATATCTATGAAAAAGATATGTTTCTTTCTCTTGTTTGAGAGAGCCTTTGTGTTGAAAATATTCTTACTGTTATTGTATTATCTTATTTATAGTGAAACAAGTTGGGAAGAGGTTGTTAATAAGAGATTGCCCAAGGAAATAGGTAAAAGAAATTTCCACCCAAGATTTAATAACTGATCCATTCTCATCCTGGGTAAAGTCCATCTTATTGTGATAGAAATGAAGAGAAATAAATAAGCTTTAGTTAATGTAATAAAGATACCCATTATTATTTCTAAAATAGCAACTGCGTTATTCATTTGGAAAAAATCAAAAAAGGATATATAGGGAATAGCAAAATTCCACCCGCCTAAGTAGAGAACTGTTACAAATAAAGAGGAAACTAATAAATTTAGGTAAGAAACAAGATAAAATAAAGCATATTTTATACCAGAATATTCGGTTTGATAACCTGCTACTAATTCTTCCTCTGCTTCTGGTAAATCAAAGGGTAATCTTTCACATTCTGCCAAAGAAGAAATTAGAAAAACCAGAAAACCTATAGGCTGGCGCCAAATATTCCATCCAAAAAAACCATATTTAGACTGTGCTTCAACTATATCAACTGTACTTGAACTGTTAGATAATCATAGTCGATGATAATATCACAGTTCCCACCGCTATTCCAAAACCGTACATGAAACCTTAGCTTCATACGGCTTCTCTATGATCAGAAAAAAGAGAGGACTGTTTCGTTTCGTTATTAGCCCTCAGGGCGTAGATAGAATTAGGTAAAATAAAATATATGGGAAAGTAAAGTCCTAAATTAGACCAAAGGAATTCTGTCTGCTAGAATAAGAAAAAGCGCTTCCGAATTGATCTCATCCTTTATAATATAATAAATTTTTTTCTTTGTTTCAGTAATAACTTAATCTTGGAATAAAACACTTGTTATAGTAATTAAATTAATAAATGAAAAGATTTGGGCATTAGTTTATGATATGAGGAATTCTGTATGAATATGTTTCCGTATGAATATGTATAGAGGAAGGAAATAATTCAAATTTTTTTGTATTGCACTCCATATCTTTTGTCCTACTCTTCTTTCCCTCGGTGGGGGGTATTTAAAAAGAAAAAAGGGATAAAGGGTTAATTCGTTCTTTATAGCCATTTCTTTAACAAGTGAATAGGAACATACTCTGGATCGGAATCTGAAGAAAGTACTACTTGAGAATTTCCACTAATTTCAAGTCCTTATTATGATTCCTTTTATGGGGAAAAATCTTTAATGTCTTAGATTCCCCATTACTAATCCTTTATATACTTTAGTGTTCCTAACCCTTCACTAACTTTTGATGGATTCTTCTTATGATTATAAGTTATAGTAATAACTCGAAATATTCTAGTAATGGAATAATGGAATTTCATATCGCGAATCCTTTATTCTTGCCCGCTTCAAGATATGATGACTAATTAAAAAAAATCAACCTTGGGATAAAGAGTTTATACTGCTTATATTTACTTCAACTTTATCTTGTACGTAGGAAATGAGATTTTTTCTTTTTACTACAAATTTATAAGCTGTTTTGTTTCACTCATATAGCTATCTAGTTTAACTTATCAACCCGAATACAGAATAAGAAAAGGAAGATAAATAGTTAATGGATTTTAGAGGAAAAAGATCCTATTTTAACGAATCACACGTAGAGATATTGCTAGTACACAAAAAGTTAATGGTATTTCATAACTAATGGATTGAGCAGCAGCTCGTAGACCGCCTGAAAAAGAATATTTATTATTTGAGCTATATCCTGCCATAAGAAGACCAATAGGAGCAATACTTGAAATGGCAATCCATAAAAAAACACCAATACTAAGATCGGCTAAAACAAAATGATATCCCAAAGGGATAACTAAAAAACTTAATAAAATCGATATGACTGCTATAGAGGGCCCAATGCTAAATAAAGGAATATCCCCTCGGGATGGTAGGATATCTTCTTTAAAAAGTAGCTTAGTCCCATCTGCTATAGCTTGAAGCAGTCCTAGGGGGCCAGCATATTCAGGACCAATACGTTGTTGTATCGATGCGGATATTTCTCTTTCTAACCACACAATTACGAGTACCTCTATTGTGATTCCCAAAAGGAGGCTCAAAATGGGTAGAATCGATATGATTCCATAGACTTCTTTTAATAATTCTGATTTCGAAAAAGAATTGATAGTTTCTACTTCTACCCTATCTATTATCATTTCAACGGTCAACTTCCCCCATAATGATATCTATACTACCTAATATCGTCATGATATCAGCCAATTTCATTTTTTTAACTAGTTGAGGAAGAATTTGTAAATTAATAAAACCGGGTGGACGAATTTTCCATCTCCAGGGGAAAAGGCTATCATCTCCTACTAGATAAATTCCTAATTCACCTTTTGGGGCTTCCACTCTTACATAAAGCTCCTGCTTTGATAATTCAAAATTGGGTGAAGGTTTTTTACCAAGAAATTTATATTCAAAATCATTCCATTCGGAATTGTTTGCTTTCTTAAAGCGTCGCACTTCTAAATTCTCATAAGGTCCTCCAGGAATTTTTTCTATAGCTTGTTGAATTATTTTGATGGATTCCCTCATTTCACTGATTCGTACTAAATAGCGAGCTAATGAATCCCCCTCTTTTTGCCATTGGACTTTCCAATCAAATTGGTTGTAAGACTCATAAAAATCTACTTTCCGAAGATCCCATTGTATTCCAGAAGCTCGTAACATTGGCCCTGATAATCCCCAATTTACTGCTTCTTCTCCGCTAATAAAACCTATTCCCTCAACTCGCTCCAAAAAAATGGGATTCTGTGTAATAAGTTGTTGATATTCAACAATTCCGCGTAAAAAATAATCACAGAAATCTAAACATTTATCTATCCATCCATAAGGTAGATCCGCGGCTACTCCTCCGATGCGAAAGTAATTGTGCATCATTCGCATACCTGTAGCAGCTTCAAATAGATCGTATATCAACTCTCTCTCTCTAAAAATATAGAAAAAAGGAGTCTGCGCCCCTAGATCCGCCATAAAAGGCCCAAGCCATAACAAGTGAGAAGCTATACGGCTCAACTCTAACATAATTACCCTAATATAGCTGGCTCTTTGGGGTATTTGAATATTCTCTAAGAATTCTGGTGCATTTACCGTTATTGCTTCCGTAAACATAGTAGCTAAATAATCCCACCGTGTTACATAAGGTAAGTATTGTATAATAGTTCGGTTTTCCGCGATTTTTTCCATTCCTCTGTGTAAATAGCCTAATATGGGTTCACAATCAATAACATCTTCACCATCGAGAGTAACGATCAGTCGAAGAACACCATGCATTGATGGGTGTTGAGGGCCCATATTGACTATCATGAGATCTTTTCTTGTAAGCGGTAGACTCATATCCTTTCTTCCTTAATTCATTATTCCATGAAAATGGATTATTCCATGAATTCCTCAAAACGAGGCTCATCAAAATGCAAAATCTAAAACTACTATAAGACTACTAAGAAAATAAGAAAAAAATTAGAACGATTAAATTACTGCTCCCGAATATTCAACTGACTTATTAATTTCTTATAACGTACTCTATTTTTCTTTGCCAAATAAGCCAGCAAACGTCGACGTTTTCCCAAAAGTATTCGTAGACCTCTTTCCGATGAAAAATCTTTTTTGTGTAATTCCAAATGTGAAGCAAGTCTCCGTATCTTATTGGTGAAACTGAATACTTGAAATTCAACAGAACCCCTGTTTTCTTCTTTTTCTTCTTTAACCATAAATCCCAATATTTTTCTACCTCCTTTCTTTTTCATATATTTTTCTGATCAGGAAAAATAAAAAATTATGTCAGTTATTTTGAAGTTATTCTAATCTCGTACACACAA